ATTTCATTCCAATTTCGTAGTATACCAATGACTATTACTATTTCATCTAAGTTGAATAACCAAGTTTCCTATGGATTTTGATAAGTCGAGAAGCTTTGATTTGGTTATGATCCAAAAAGTAAAAGAATGGAATAATCATTCCATGATAAAATCAAATTCAAATTTGAAATAAAGTAACCATCTTTTTTGTTTGCATAACGTGTATGTGCCACACCATAAAATTGAAATAGAAAGATTCATCGGACGATTCATGAATTCCATGGGTTAGCTGATGAAAGAAGTTGTTGTTGATAAATATCAAATTGGAAAAGAAATTCTTTATTATGGAACCATCGGGCGGTCATATATGTACTACAATTAAGATGAAGGACTCGCTATTCATTCGGGTTTTGGTCAAGAATAACATTCTGTAGGAGAGATGGCCGAGTGGTTCAAGGCGTAGCATTGGAACTGCTATGTAGACTTTTGTTTACCGAGGGTTCGAATCCCTCTCTCTCCGTTTCTTTTCATTCATCAACGTTACCGACTACAATGTATCAAATAAAATAAGAATTTATATCATTATTCTAACGGTAAGACCCTTAATTTACTTATTTAATAGAGATTATCTATCCCTAATTAATCCCTGTGATAGGTAAAATACAAATAAAATATCGTATTGATATTGAAAATAATCAATCCTATTGCCGATCCTTTTTTGATACGTGAATGAGACAGGGCACTAAGGTACTCTATTTACTTCAGCGAAAGGAGTCGAAATTGGTATGAACCTTGCTTTTTTATTTTCGTTAGAATCAAGTCTGACGGGAATAATATTCTACGACCAACAACTCATTTATTTTCAGACCGATCCATTTACTATCTATTATTTGATTTACAAATCCTTTATATTGTAAGGAGTCAATAGTCAAATGGTTTGGCAATTCCCCGTGGGGGGATGAAACAAGATAATTTTGAATCAGAGCTTTCGATCTTTCTTTATCCTTCGTAGTAATAATATCTCGGGGTTTGCAACGATAACTGGGTATATCCACTATACGACCATTAACTAAAATGTGTCTATGGTTAACTAATTGTCTGGCTCCAGGAATGGTCGAAGCCATACCTAATCGAAAAAGGATGTTATCCAAACGCATCTCAAGTAATTGTAGTAAAACCTGGCCTGTTGACCCTTTGGCTTTTCCAGCAATATGCACATATTTAAGTAATTGTCGCTCTGTCAGACCATAATGAAAACGCAATTTCTGTTTCTCTTCTAAACGAATACGATATTGTGATCTTTTTCCAGAGCGCAATTGGTTTTGAAGATCACTTCTGGATCTGGGTCTTTTACTAGTGAGTCCCGGTAAAGCCCCCAGCCGGCGTATTTTTTTGAAACGAGGTCCTCGGTAACGAGACATATAAAGGCTCCTTTTTGATTCACTTTCATTAAAAAAAAAAAAGATATAAATTCAGACTGAACTAAAGGATCAGCAAAGCAAAACTCAATTGACTAAAGTCCTACAAAACAGAATAAAATAAATTTTATCAATATTCGTATTTTTTGTATATTTTTTGTATATTTTGTATATTGTATATATAGTAAATTCAAGCGAAGGTTACGTTTTCCAATTTCTTCTGTAGAGATCTAATTGATCTATTCAACTTTTTTATTCATAGCTATAGCTGCAAGTTACTATGACATAATAGATTGGTGACCCGACATTTAGAGAAAGCGAGAGTAGAGATTTTCAATCATTGAAATTGAAAGAAAAAAATTGATAAAGAAAAAGAGCCGGCTATCGGAATCGAACCGATGACCATCGCATTACAAATGCGATGCTCTAACCTCTGAGCTAAGCGGGCGGATATAAGAGCAATAGTGTATAGGAATAAAGCAAACTATCGGATCTTAGCTATTACCTAGTGATTCTCTTTTTATTTCATTTCTTAATTATTTCAATTTATTATATTTCTTAGTTATTATTTATATATTTTCTATTCTATTTAGAATAGAAAAGAAAACTATTTAGATCTAGATAAATTAGATATCTAAATAGAAATTCAATTCCATATTCACCTATATATATATAGGATATGTATGATATGAAAATATATATGAAAATAAAATATCAATGAAATTAGAATTCAAAATGAAAAAAAAAAAGAATGAATATCGACCGTTACACTATGACAAACTGCACTGTAAAAATGAAGGAGTAGGAAAGGCATATATAGATATGTGGGATATATCTATCCATATTGAATTGCGGATACATCAATGATAGAATCATTTCGTATTGAAACAAATAGGGTTCATCCAATAGAGATGAAATGATAGAATATAGAATAGAGGGTGGGCAAAAAAATAAAATAGCAGCATAAACTTTTTTGATATAGGAATCATTACCTAATGAATTCATCAATAGTGCCAAGATAAATGAAAGAGGTGGATGGAATTACAACTGGATCCTTGTCTCAAAGGAAAGGGGATATGGCGAAATTGGTAGACGCTACGGACTTGATTGGATTGAGCCTTGGTATGGAAACCTGCTAAGTGGTAACTTCCAAATTCAGAGAAACCCTGGAACTAAAAAAGGGCAATCCTGAGCCAAATCTTTGTTTTGTTTGTTTTGAGAGAAAAAACGATGGAAAATCATAATAAAAGGGGATAGGTGCAGAGACTCAATGGAAGCTGTTCTAACGAATGAAATTGACTACGTTACGTTAGTAGCTAAAATACTTTCTATCGAAATGACAGAAAGGATAACCTTATATACCTAATACGTACGTATACATACTGACATAGCAAACGATTAATCACAACCCAAATCTTATATCGAATCCTATTCTGTATCTCTATAATAGAAATCTTCTATTTCTATTATTCTATATATTCTATTAAGAATTAGATGAATAATCTATCTATTTATTCATTCTATTCTAATTATTCTAGTTCTATCTATTTATTCATTCTATTCTAATTATTCTAGTAGAATAGAATCATATTTCTATATGATTTTCTATATTCTTTATTTCTTTATTATTTAGATTACTATTAATATGTAATATGAGTAAAATAATATGTAATATGAGTAAAAGTTGAAAAAAGAATAGAATTTGAATATTAAGTGATCAAATGATTCATTCCAGAGTTTGATAGATCTTTTGAAGATTAATTGGACGAGAATAAAGAGAGAGTCCCATTTTACATGTCAATACCGACAACAATGAAATTTATAGTAAGAGGAAAATCCGTCGAATTTTTAAATCGTGAGGGTTCAAGTCCCTCTATCCCCAATAAAAAGCCCATTTTACTTCCCTTCCTCGCTCTTTCTTTATCCTCATCCTCTTTCTTTTTTTTTTCATCAGTATCAGTGGCTCAGTTTAAACAAAATTAAATATCTTTCTCATTTCATTAACTCTGTTCTTTCACAAATGTATACGAATATAAATCCTCGTGTCTTCTTCCAATCCAATCTCCTTTGTTTTGTATAGTACGATATGAACATATATGTTCAAGGAATCTCCGTTATTGAATCATTAATAGTCCATATCTTTTTCCTTACATTTACAAAAAAAGTCTTATTTTTGAAGATCTAAGAAATTCAGGGGCTAGGTCCAAATTTTTATTTTTTAGTTCTTTTCATTGACTTAGATATAAGTACTCTGCTAGGATGATGTATGGTAAATGGTCGGGATAGCTCAGTTGGTAGAGCAGAGGACTGAAAATCCTCGTGTCACCAGTTCAAATCTGGTTCCTGACACGTGAATAATGTATCGGATAGATATTCATACCTCATACAAATGAAATTAATTCGTTGAGACGGATCGGGATAAATATTCTTTACTTTCTTTTTCATTTTTATTTTTTCCTCTCTGTTCATACTTTTCTTATTGCAAAAGTATGTTAAATTTTCGTATATATCTCAAACCTAATAGTTAAAAAAAATTAGCTAAAAGGATTCACTCAAAGAGTGGAAGGATAGGAATAGAAAGGATGTATTTCATACACAGTACAAAGAAACTCCGATTCTTCTCATTTTGCATTTCTTCATTTCGTCTCTTCTGTCTTTTCTTTCAAATTCCCCATTTTTTTGTCATTCTTGCGCAAGTTACTTTCTGGGGTCCCCACTAAGTGATGTGCGCGATACAAAGTTCATGGTGCAGAATTCCTTTGAGTCATCCTACTATTGTTTCTGCTCATACGAAATGTCTATTCTATGATATCTTCCTAATTAGGGGAGCCTCTTTTTTTTTTCTTTTTTTATTGTAGCCCCTCCCTCCACAATACGAATGAAAGTCCAGTTACTCTTTTTCATCTAGAAGGGGAATGCCAAGATGCTCATTGATTGATAAAAAACCCCTTTTTTACTTATACGACACGACTGCAGATTTCATTTCAATCAATGAGCATCTTGAATTTCATAGAAATTGGGCGTAATATAGTCTTTACGTAAAGGCCAGCCTATCCAACTTTCAGGCATCAAGATACGTTTAAGGCGAGGATGATTCTCATAAGAAATTCCCAACATATCATAAGATTCCCGTTCCTGAAAATCAGCACTTCTCCAAATCCAGAAAACTGACGGGATTTGAGGATTACTCCTGGGAGCAAATACTTTTATGCATACCTCTTCTGGTTTATCTATACCATACCGTATTTTCGTAAGGTGATACACACTAGCTAAAAATCCGCCTGGTGCTACATCATAGGCACACTGGGAGCGTAAATAATTGTAACCATATACATATGAAATGACAGCAATGGAATCCCAATCCTCGGTTTTTATTTGTAAAGTCTCTATTCCTCGGCAATCAAAGCCTAAAGATCTATGAATTAGCTCATGCTTCACTAGCCAATCAGATAAATGAACCTGCATCTTCTTAATCTCTCCCACATTTTTCTTTGTATGAATGTATGAATATTCCACATTGACAATGAAATTGTTAATGATTGAACCGCTGTTTCTTATTCTGCACAAAGAAACCCTACCTGATTCACTAATTTTTAGGAAGAT